TTAGAGAAAAAACTTTATTTTTTTTCCAAACCCCAAGAAGATAAAATAAATTCAGAAGAAGAGATAAAAATTTTCAAATTTTTATTTGATGTCGTGATAACGGATAGCAACGATCAAACTCTTATAAAAAATTTACTTTATTTACATGAAATCAAGAAAAAAGTTCCTCGATGGTCATACAAATTAAAAAGTGATATAGAAGAATTGGAGGGCGAAACTGAAGAAAATGTACCTATGGAGCCTGGAATTCGTTCAAGAAAAGCAAAACGTGTAGTGGTTTTTACTGATAAAGAGCCGCATAGCGAGATTTATACTAATCTCAAGGATAATAAAAATTCTGATCAAAAACATGAAATAGCTTTGATCCATTATTCACAACAATCTGATTTTCGCCGAGAGATAATTAAAGGATCCATGCGTTCCCAAAGGCGTAAAACTGTTATTTGGGATTTTTTTCAAGCAAAAGTACATTCCCCCCTTTTTTTTGATAGAATAGATAAACTTTTTTTTTTTTTTGGGCTAAAAAAAAAAATTATTAGAAATTTCATGTGGAAAAAAAAAAAAAAAACAATCGAAAAAAAAGAAGAAGAACAATCAAAAAAAGAAGAAAAAAAACGGATAGAAATTGCAGAAACTTGGGATAGCTTCATATTTGCTCAAATAATAAGAGGTTCTCTATTAGTAACTCAATCTATTCTTAGAAAATATATTATATTACCTTTATTGATAATAATTAAAAATAGCGTCCGTATGTTATTATTTCAATTTCCCGAGTGGTCCGAGGATTTAAAGGATTGGAAACGTGAAATGCATGTTAAATGCACTTATAATGGGGTTCAACTGTCCGAAACAGAATTTCCAAGAAACTGGTTAACGGATGGTATTCAGATAAAAATCTTATTTCCTTTTTATCTTAAACCTTGGCATAAATCTAAATTTCAATCATCTCAGAAGGCTCGACTAAAAAAAACAAAAGACAAAGTAGAAAAAAACGATTTTTGTTTTTTAACAGTTTGGGGTATGGAAACCGAACTGCCGTTTGGTTATGCCAAAAAAAAGCCCTCTTTTTTTGAACCTTTTTATAAAGAATTAAAAAAAAGAATAAAAAAACTCAAAACTAAGTCTTTTCTCGTTTTAAGGATTTTCAAAAAAAGAGCAACAATTTTCCTAAAAGTCGCAAAAGAAATTAAACACTGGATTATCAAAAACTTTCTTTTTATAAAAGGAAAAATGAAAGACCTTTCAAAACGAAATCTAATTCCATTATTTGGCCTGAGAGAAATATATGAATTAAATGAAACTAAAAAAGATTCAATAATGGGTAATCAGATTATTCATGAACTATCTGTTCAAAATAAATCCGCGGAGTGGATAAATTCTTCACTCAGCGAAAGAAAAAAAATTTTTTTGATTGATAGAATAAAGACAATAAGAAATCAAATAGAAGAAATTTCAAAAGAAAAACAAAACCTAACTAATAGTTGTAACAAATCGCGTTATGGTTATAAAATAATTAAGTCATCAAAAAAATTTTGGCAGACATTCAAAAGACAAAATACTCGATTAATTCGTAAATCTGTTTTTTTTATAAAATTTTGCATCGAACAACTGTCTATAGCTATTTTTATAGGTATCATTAATATTCCAAGAATTACTACACAACTTTTTTTTGAATCAACAAAAACAATTCTTGATAAATATATTTACAAGAATGAAGAAACAGGAGAAAAATTAAAAAAAAAAAATACCATTTATTTTATTTCGACTATAAAAAATTTAATATTAAAAAAAAAATTTTTTAGTTATGACCTACGCTCTTTATCACAAGCATATGTATTTTACAAATTATCAAAAATACAAGTTAGTAACTTTTCGAAATTAAAGGCTGTTCTTGAATATAACATATGCATAACATCCTTTTTTGTTAAGAATCAAATAAAGGATTTTTTTCAAGAACAAGGAATCTTTTTTAATGAATTAAAAGATAAAACACTTTTAAATTCCGAAGTAAATCTATGGAAAAACTGGTTACGAAATCATTATCAATACAATTTACCTCAGGTTGCGTGGGCTAGATTAGTAACCCAAAAATGGAAAAATAAAATAAACGAAGGCTCTCCAGTTCTAAAGCCAAGTTTAACCAAAGAGGATTCATATGAAAAAAACAAAGTTGATAATTACAAAAAACAAAAATTTTTTGAAGCCTACTCGTTATTAAATCCCAAACATAATTTAAAAAAAGATTATATATACAATCTTTTTTGTTACAAATATATTCATTCTACAGAAAAAAAATTTTTTGACATGTCTACAGGTATTACTCTAGATAATTGTTTAATCTCTTTTTTTCTAGAAAAATATAATATTCGGGGTATGGGGGAAATCCGGCATAGAAAATATTTGGATTGGAGAATTCTAAACTTTTGGTTTATAAAAAAATTAAATATTGAGCCCTGGATTGATACCAAGAAAAAAAAAATATATATTAAGACTAAAGTTCAGAATTATCAAAGAGTTGATAAAATAACTAAGACGGGTCTTGCCAATAAAAAAAGAAACTTTTTTGATTGGATGGGAATGAATGAAGAAATAATAAATCGTCGTATAACAGATTTTGAATTTTTTTTCTTTCCAGAATTTTTTTTTTTTTCTAGTACATATAAAAAGAAACCTTGGGTGATACCAATTAAATTACTTCTTTTCAATTTTAATGAAAACAAAAATGTTAATAAAAAGATCACTGGAAAGAAAAAGGGTTTTATACGATCAAATAAAAAAAAATACCTTCGATTTTATAATCTAAATAAAGAAGAAAAAAAATTGGCGGGTCAAGGAGAGCTTGAATCAGATAAAGAAAAAAAAATAAATCCTGAGCCAGCTCTATCAAACCAAGAAAAAAATATTGAAGAAAATAATGCGGAATCGAAGATAAAAAAAAATAAAAAACAATACAAAAGCAATACAGAAGCGGAACTCGATTTATTTCTCACAAGGTATTCCCGTTTTCAATTGCGATGGAATTTTTTTTTTTATAAAAAAATTCTCAATAATGTAAAAGTATACAGTCTCTTGGTTAGACTAAAAAAACCAAACGATATAGCGATATCTTCTATTGAAAGAGGGGAGATGAGTCTAGACATTCTAATGATTGAGAAGAATTTCACTTTTGCAAAATTAATGAAAAAAGGAATTTTTTTTATTGAACCTGTACGTTTGTCTGTAAAAAACGACGGACAACTGATGATATATAGAACCATAGGTATTTCATTGGTTCATAAAAATAAACAAAAAAAAAGTAAAAGATACAAAAAAAAAAATGAAAAATCAATTACAAAATATAAAAACAAAACTGTAAATAAAAAAAAAAAAAATTATGATTTCTTTGTTCCGGAAAATATTCTATCCCCTAAACGACGTAGAGAATTTCGAATTCTAATTTGTTTCAACTTAAAAAAAAAAAAAACGAGGTATATAAATTCAAGATTTGATAAGAATATTCAAAACTGGACCACAGTTTTACATAAAAAGAAAGATCTTGATAAGGATAAAAAAAACCTAATTAAATTAAAATCCTTTCTTTGGCCCAACTTTAGATTAGAAGATTTAGCTTGTATGAATCGCTATTGGTTTAATACTACTAACGGAAATCGTTTCAGTATGATAAGAATACATATGTATACGCGATTTAAAATTAATTAATGATAGATCCTTTTTACTATAATATTATATATTTTTACTATATATAAAATATATAAAATATAAATATTTTTACTATATATAAATATTAAGTTACGGTATATGAAAACAACTGTATACACAAATATGAGGGAGTGTTTTAAATTCAATCTTTATACATGAGATTTATTTAATCAATGACGTAGATACCAATCAGAACAGATACATAAATAAATTAAAAGAATCCTCCTTTTTAGATCTAAATTTATACTTTTTAATAAAATTAAGAATAATAAGTTACTAATAAAATTAAGATTCTTGTACAAAAAAAAAAAATACCACTATTATTACTGATCAGTAAAACTCATATCTTTCAATTCATATAAAAAAGGGAAGGATTTCTTTTTATGATAAAAAATGCATTCATTTCATTTCAAGAAAAAAAAGAAGAAAGCAGGGGATCTGTTGAATTTCAAGTATTCAGTTTCACTAATAAGATACGAAGACTTACTTCACATTTGGAATTGCACAGAAAAGATTATTTATCTCAGAGGGGTCTACGAAAAATTCTGGGAAAACGTCAACGACTGCTGGCTTATTTGTCAAAAAAAAATATAGTACGTTATAAAGAATTAATTAATCAGTTGAATATTCGGGAATTAAAAACTCGTTAAATTACAAAATTGTGAATTAATTAATTTTTTAGATATTTAATTTTTTGATAAACTTATTTTTCAGCAATATAATTCATGCTATAACGAATCAAGGAAAAACTTATGAATAGACCTGTTACAGGAAAAGATCTTATGATAGTAAATATGGGACCTCACCACCCATCCATGCATGGTGTTCTTCGCTTAATTGTTACTCTAGATGGCGAGGATGTTGTTGACTGTGAACCCATATTGGGTTATTTACACAGGGGAATGGAAAAAATTGCGGAAAACCGAGCAATTATACAATATTTACCTTATGTAACGCGATGGGATTATTTAGCTACTATGTTTACAGAAGCAATAACGGTAAATGGACCAGAACAATTGGGAAATATTCAAGTTCCTAAAAGAGCCAGCTATATCAGAGTAATTATGCTGGAATTGAGTCGTATAGCTTCTCATCTGTTATGGCTCGGCCCTTTTATGGCAGATATTGGTGCACAGACTCCTTTTTTCTATATTTTCAGAGAACGAGAATTTATATATGATCTATTCGAATCTGCCACCGGTATGAGAATGATGCATAATTTTTTTCGTATTGGAGGAATTGCGGCTGATTTACCTTATGGTTGGATAGATAAATGCTTGGATTTTTGTGATTATTTTTTAACCGAGGTTGTTGAATATCAAAAACTGATTACACGAAATCCTATTTTTTTAGAACGGGTTGAAGGAGTTGGGATCATTGGTGGGGAAGAAGCAATAAATTGGGGTTTATCCGGACCAATGCTACGCGCATCCGGAATACCATGGGATCTTCGTAAAGTGGATCGTTATGAGTCTTACGATGAATTTGAATGGGAAATTCAATGGCAAAAACAAGGGGATTCGTTAGCTCGTTATTTAGTACGACTTAGCGAAATGACAGAATCCATAAAAATTATTCAACAGGCTCTGGAAGGACTTCCGGGAGGTCCCTATGAGAATTTAGAAAGCAGAGGCTTTGATAAAAAAAGGAATCCAGAATGGAATGATTTTGAATATCGATTCATTAGTAAAAAACCTTCTCCTACTTTTGAATTATCAAAACAAGAACTTTATGTAAGAGTTGAAGCCCCAAAAGGGGAGTTGGGAATTTTTCTCATAGGAGATCAAAGTGGTTTTCCTTGGAGATGGAAAATAAGACCACCGGGTTTTATTAATTTGCAAATTCTTCCTGAACTAGTTAAAAGAATGAAATTGGCTGATATTATGACGATACTCGGTAGCATAGATATAATTATGGGAGAAGTTGATCGTTAAAATGATAATTTATGAAACAGAAGGACAAACTATAAATTCTTTTGTTAGATTAGAATCTTTAAAAGAGGTCTACGGACTAATATGGATGTTTGTCCCTATATTTTCTCTTGTATTGGGAATCATAACAGGTGTACTAGTAATTGTGTGGTTAGAAAGAGAAATATCTGCAGGGATACAACAACGTATTGGACCTGAATACGCCGGCCCGTTGGGAATTCTTCAAGCCCTAGCCGACGGGACAAAACTACTTTTCAAAGAAGATCTTCGTCCAGCTAGAGGAAATAGTCCTTTATTTAGTATTGGACCGTCGATAGCAGTTATCTCAATTTTACTAAGTTATTCAGTAATTCCCTTTAGCAATCACCTTGTTTTAGCGGATCTCAATATCGGTATTTTTTTATGGATTGCCATCTCAAGTATTGCTCCTATTGGACTTCTTATGTCAGGATATGGATCAAATAATAAATATTCTTTTTTAGGTGGTCTGCGAGCTGCTGCCCAATCAATTAGTTATGAAATACCATTAACTCTATGTGTTTTATCAATATCTCTACGTGCGATTCGTTGAAATATAAACATTTTTACTATTACGTTTCTTCTAGACGAACTAAGTTAAAAACGGAATATATTTTTTTATTTTTGGGTTAATCTTAATAAAAGGAATTTGATAGTTATATATGAGTGAAAAAAACTGCTCAGAAATTAGCAGTAAAAAAATTGAGTCTCATTTCCTATGTACAAAGGTTAAACGGAAATAAACATAATCGTAATAATAACTTTACCCCAAGGTTGGATGATTTAGTCATCCTGGCTTGAAGCGGGTTCAAAATATTAACCGTATGGCGTTTCACTATCAGTTATATAGATTAACATACATGTATTACAAAGTGAGCGGCAATTAGGTAAAAGTGAGTGGATGGTTAGAAACACCAAAATACACAAAGAATTTGTAATAGAGATTAAACAAATTGCAAAGGATATTTATGCATACCATAAGATAAAAAAAAGAAGATTAATTGGGGCTTGAAATTTAGTAGAAATGATCAGACAGTACTCCCCAAGATTCCGATTCAGAGTATGCTCCTATCCACCGATAAATGTAATGACTATCAGAAACGAAATAATCTTTTATTTTTTAAGTCCACCAACTTTTTAATTAAAAAGGAAAGAAGAATAGGAACGAAACAAGGATATTTTTTTAATTTATTTAGAAAATAAAATATAATTTCTGTCATGATAATAGGATGTCTAATTCTTTTTCGTAATTGAAAACAACGATGGGCTGAAATACCTTTTTTTATTTTTACAAGGAGTTTTTTATTAAAGGATTAAGTTATTACTCAACAAATAGAAATTAAAATTTGTAAAGGATGAGATGAATTCCGAAGCGCTTTTTTTTATTCTTAGGATTTGAGCAGACAGAATTCCATTGGTATAATCCGGGATTCCAGATATATTTATATTTAATCTATTTTAGAACACATCATATCCATCTAAATAAAACTAATCTGGTCCTTAGATTTATTTATGGCCCCCGAGGAGCCGTATGAGGCGAAGACCTCATGTACGGTTTTGTAATAGCGGTGAGAATAGTAATGTTATCACCGACTAGGATTATCTAACAGTTTAAGTACAGTTGATATAGTTGAGGCACAATCAAAATATGGTTTTTGGGGATGGAATTTGTGGCGTCAACCTATAGGTTTTATCATTTTTCTAATTTCTTCCCTAGCAGAATGCGAGAGATTACCGTTTGATTTACCAGAAGCGGAAGAAGAATTAATAGCAGGTTATCAAACTGAATATTCAGGTATCAAATTTGGTTTATTTTACGTTGCTTCTTATCTAAATCTATTAATTTCCTCATTATTTGTGACAGTTCTATACTTAGGCGGTTGGAATATTTCTATTCCGTATATATCTATTCTGGAGCTATTTGAAAGGGATCAAACTTTTGTAACAACAATAGGTATTTTTATTACATTAGCTAAAACATATTTGTTCTTGTTCATTTCTATCGCAACAAGATGGACTTTACCTAGGCTAAGAATGGATCAACTACTAAATCTTGGATGGAAATTTCTTTTACCTATTTCCCTTGGTAATCTATTATTAACAACTTCTTTCCAACTCTTTTCACTATAAATTGAAAATGAATCCAATGTATTTATTACTTGTTTTAAACAAGAGAAAGAAACAAAGATAAAATTATTCATAGATAATTACAATATGCTTCCTATGATAACCGGGTTCATGAATTATGGTCAACAAACCCTACGAGCTGCAAGGTATATTGGTCAAGGTTTCATGATTACCTTATCCCACACAAATCGTTTACCTGTAACTATTCAATATCCCTATGAAAAATTAATAACCTCGGAACGTTTCCGCGGGCGAATCCATTTTGAATTTGATAAATGCATTGCTTGTGAAGTATGTGTTCGAGTATGTCCTATAGATCTACCTGTTGTTGATTGGAAATTGGAAACGAATATTAGAAAAAAACGATTGCTTAATTACAGTATTGATTTTGGAATTTGTATATTTTGCGGTAATTGTGTTGAATATTGTCCAACAAATTGTTTATCAATGACTGAAGAATATGAATTTTCAACTTATGATCGTCACGAATTGAATTATAATCAAATAGCTTTGGGTCGTTTACCAATGTCAGTAATTGACGATTACACTATTCGAACAATTTTAAATTCACCTCAAACAAAAAAAGGGTAAACCCATTAAGTTTATTAAAAAAATAATTCAAATTTTTTTAATTTTATAAAGATAAAGAATTTAATTAAAAATTTGTATTATTTTTATATAATAATATTAAGTATTAAGGCTCATTCTTTTAATATAAAAAACTCGTAATTACTTTATTTAAACAGATAGGTTGAACACTTTAGCATAAAAAAACGAAACTGTCTAATAATTGTATCTACATAAATTTATATCCATTAGATTCTAATTTAACTCTATTAGAAACATATTAAAAACAAATTCCCCGGTTAAATTAATAAGGTCATGAAAAGGGTTTCGATTTTTCTTATTTTAATAATATAATGGATTTGCCTGGACCAATACATGATTTTCTTTTAGTTTTTCTGGGATCCGGTATTATAGTAGGAGGTCTGGGAGTGGTATTACTTGCCAACCCAATATTTTCGGCCTTTTCCTTAGGATTTGTTCTTGTTTGTATATCTTTATTGTATATTCTATCAAACTCCCATTTTGTAGCTGCTGCACAACTCCTTATTTACGTGGGGGCCATAAATGTTTTAATCGTATTTGCTGTGATGTTCATGAATGATTCAGAATATTCCACAAATTTCAATCTGTGGACCGTTGGGAATGGGATTACTTCGTTGGTTTGTACAACTATTCTTTTTTCATTAATTTCTACAATTCTCGATACGTCATGGTACGGGGTTATTTGGACTACAAGATTAAACCAGATTCTAGAGCAAGATTTAATAAGTAATAGTCAACAAATAGGAATTCATTTATCAACAGATTTTTTTCTTCCATTTGAACTCATTTCAATAATTCTTTTAGTTGCTTTGATAGGTGCAATTTCGGTGGCTCGTCAATAAAAAACCTTCAATTAGTAAAGACTAAAGAAAACTTTGTGTATGTTATGATATTTTTTTCGTTCATTCAATTAAATTTGATTGAATACTATATTAATATTTTAAATATATAAATATATATTATATATATATATATTTGAAATATTTTTTTTACATAAATTTTACCTAAATATAGTTTTTATTCGTACTTTTTTGTTATATTCTAGTTCTAGTTGATTGAATCCGGTGAATTATTGTTCATTTTGAAATGAATCAAAATTGATAAGGAGTTGCTGAATGATACTCGAACATGTACTTGTTTTGAGTGCCTATTTATTTTTGATTGGTCTTTATGGATTGATCACGAGTCGAAATATGGTTAGGGCTCTTATGTGTCTTGAACTTATACTCAATGCAGTTAATATGAATTTCGTAACATTTTCTGATTTTTTTGATAATTCCCAACTAAAAGGGGATATTTTCTGCATTTTTGTTATAGCAATTGCAGCCGCTGAAGCAGCTATTGGATTAGCTATAGTTTCGTCAATTTATCGTAACAGAAAATCAACTCGCATCAACCAATCGACCTTATTAAATAAGTAGCATAAATAAAAAAATTATAGATTCTTATTTGCATATATATAATAGGTTATGATTTACTAGATTATATTTGTGAAAATATAAGAAATCAAAGTATTTTAGCCCCATTTTTTAATCAATTGAGCCAGAATTCATTACAAAAATTATATTAACGGAAATCATTGCTTCATCTAGTATTTTAATATATCATTCAGTTAGAAGTTTACTAGATTGAAAATTTATGACATTCAAAAAACTATAGATCCTATGTCACATTCAGTAAAAATTTATGATACCTGTATAGGATGTACTCAATGTGTCCGAGCATGCCCTACAGACGTATTAGAAATGATACCTTGGGATGGATGTAAAGCTAAGCAAATAGCTTCCGCTCCAAGAACCGAGGATTGTGTTGGTTGTAAGAGATGTGAATCTGCCTGTCCGACGGATTTTTTGAGCGTTCGAGTTTATTTAGGGAATGAAACAACTCGAAGCATGGGTCTAGCTTATTGATACGTTACCGAAAACCTCATTTGAATAAATTTGGAATAAATTTTATTTTTTTTTTATTGACAAGTACTCGTACTCAAAAAAGTTAAAGTATATTTTTTTATTTATATATTTTTTTTGAGTACGCGTTCTTTGGACCTGGTGTATCTTGTCTTTACAACGAATTATTTTCCTTGGTTAACAATAATTGTTGTTTTTCCAATATCTGCTGGTTCGTTAATGTTATTTCTCCCGCATAGGGGAAATAAAGTAAATAAATGGTATACTATATGTATTTGTATATTAGAACTTCTTCTAACGACCTACGCTTTTTGTTATAATTATAAAATGGACGATCCATTAATTCAACTGTCCGAAGATTATAAATGGATAAATTTTTTTGATTTTTACTGGAGAATGGGAATAGATGGACTTTCTATAGGAACAATTTTACTGACGGGATTTATTACTACTTTAGCTACTTTAGCGGCTTTTCCTGTTACTCGGGATTCCCGATTATTCCATTTCCTTATGTTAGCAATGTACAGCGGTCAAATAGGATCATTTTCTTCTCGGGATCTTTTACTTTTTTTCATAATGTGGGAATTAGAATTAATTCCCGTTTATCTACTTTTATCCATGTGGGGTGGAAAGAAACGTCTGTATTCAGCTACAAAATTTATTTTATACACTGCAGGAAGTTCTATTTTTTTATTAATAGGAGTTTTAGGTATAAGTTTATATGGTTCGAACGAACCAACATTAAATTTAGAACTATTAGCCAATCAATCCTATCCTGTCACACTCGAAATACTATTTTATATTGGATTTCTTATTGCTTTTGCCGTCAAATCACCGATTATACCTTTACATACTTGGTTACCTGACACCCACGGCGAGGCACATTACAGTACCTGTATGCTTCTCGCTGGAATCTTATTAAAAATGGGAGCGTATGGGTTGGTTCGAATAAATATGGAATTATTACCTCACGCTCATTTGATGTTTTCTCCTTGGTTGATAGTAGTCGGTACAATCCAAATAATTTATGCAGCTTCAACATCTCCCGGTCAACGTAATTTAAAAAAGAGAATAGCCTATTCTTCTGTATCTCATATGGGTTTTATAATTATAGGTATTGGTTCTATAACGGACCCTGGACTTAATGGAGCTATTTTACAAATAATCTCTCATGGATTTATTGGCGCTGCACTTTTTTTCTTGGCAGGAACTAGTTATGATAGAATTCGGCTTGTTTATCTTGATGAAATGGGTGGAATGGCTATCTCCATTCCAAAGATATTTACAATGTTTACTATCTTATCGATGGCTTCCCTTGCATTACCGGGCATGAGTGGTTTTGTTGCAGAATTAATAGTTTTTTTTGGAATAATTACCAGCCAAAAATATTTATTAATTTCAAAATTTTTAATTATTTTTGTAATGGCAATTGGAATGATATTAACTCCTATATATTTATTATCTATGTTACGCCAAATGTTCTATGGATACAAGTTAATTAATGTAAAAAACTTTTCTTTTTTTGATTCTGGACCCCGAGAGTTATTTCTTTCAATCTCTATTCTTCTACCAATAATAGGTATTGGGATTTATCCTGATTTTGTACTCTCATTAGCAAGTGACAAGGTCGAATCCATTTTATCTAATTATTTTTATGGCTAGTTTTCAGGAAATAAAAAAAAGCATTAAATTGAATTGTAATCAGAAGTCTTTGGTCTTTGTATTGTGAGAACCTTTTGAATCAAGTAGTACAATGATTCAAAAGGTTCTTTATTATTTACTACTAAAACTAAATTAGATTTATTAATTTATATGAAGTTATATATAGATGCTATTCCTTTTTATTTGGATTCCTTTATTTTTTGGTTAATGGTTTATTTAATTCGATGTAAATGAACCATAACTATGTAAACCAATTCCTAAAAGATTGACGCCAAAATAGCATATCCAAATTAAAAGAAAGCCTATAGAAGCCACAATTGCAGAATTTATACCCCTAACATTCCTATTTGTTTTAATATGTAAATAAATTGCGAATATGGTCCAAGTAATAAACGCCCAAGTTTCTTTTGGATCCCAATTCCAATATGAACCCCACGTCTCATTAGCCCATACAGCTCCTGAAAGAATGCCGACGGTTAAAAAAATAAATCCAAGACTAATAATACGAAAACCCCAATAATCTAATTGTTCAATCAATTGATACCTATAATAATTTCGAGAAAAACTAAAATTAATGTTTTGTTGTAGTTTTTGTTGTAGTAAAGTAGAATTTCTTTCATTTATGTCATAAAGTACATCAAAATAAAAAAATTCATTTAAGAAAATATTTTCTTTTATATTCTTTTTCCAAAAAGTAGGGCCCACTTTGCGAAATGTAATGACTAGAAGAGCTATTGATAATAATGATCCGCATAACAGAGCGCCATAGCCTAATATCATCATACTTACGTGCATCATTAACCACTGGGACTGGAGAGCTGGTACTAATATTGCAGACTGAGGCATTTTGTTTAAAAGACCTGAAGTAGCAAAACCCTGAATAAAAATAGCACTTGGCGCAGTTATTGCATTTAGGTGATTTTTTTGTTTTTTATTAAAATAGGAAACAATATGAATAATTGAAAAAGCCCACGAAAGAAAAATTAATGATTCATATAAATTACTTAATGGAAAATGTCCTGAATAAATCCAACGAGTGAATAATAATCCTGTTATACCAAAAAACGTAATTACGATTCCTTTATCTGATGAATCAAAAAATCCTATGATTTCATCTAAATTAACTAATAAAGTTAAAAAATAAATTGTCAGCACAATAGAAACGACCGAAAAAGATATATGAGTTAATATATGCTCTAAAATTGAAAAAATCATAAAAAATATGTTAAAAATTAATAAATTAATACTAGGTTTTACCCAATTTTCGAAAAAAGTCGGGTATTAGTTTGATTATAAAACTTATAATATAATATCTCTTTTATAAGATCTTATGCCGCTACTCGGACTCGAACCGAGATGCTATAGCACTGCTTCCTAAGAGCAGCGTGTCTACCAATTTCACCATAGCGGCAACTTGTTCAAAACAATACTAACAAGTTTTTATTCAATCGTCGAGATTAAAATATAAATAAAGAGGACAATTCAATGGAATTTACAATTGATTTCATCAAAAAAAACCTGTATAAATAGGTTTTTGGGGGTTTAATTAAATTAAGATCTTTTTTTTACCTTAGTTAGTTTAAATTTTTTAAATTAACTTTTTGTACTTTATTTTTTTTTTTAGAATACAATAAAAAATGCTTTTTCTAAAAATTAAAACTTCGCCAAAATCCTTAGAAATTTTAAATAAAATAAGATTTGCGTAATTACTCAAGATAAAAGAAATAATTATAAAACCATCTGTTTTGCTACATTTTTTTATTATTGTACAAACATAAGATTTTTTGATCACTTAGAAATAATATATTATTATTTCTTATTATCTAATATTAACTTGTTGTGGATAGATGCTTTTATCAATTTGATTCCAAGTAAATAATATAACAATTCAGATAAATAATAATTCCTAAAAGTATAAAGTTAAAAGTTTTTCACTTAAGAATTAATTAATTTTAAGAACCTTTTGATTTCGCTTAAAGATCTTGTATTTCCTCGTTAAGAGGAAATACAAGATCTTTTTTTATTATTGCATCAAGTTAGTGATGGGGAAAATTAGAATCCCTTATTTTTAAATAAAAAATAAAAAGTTAACCTTTATTTTTATCTATATATTGTATTTTTTTCCTCTTTTGGTTCCTAATTTATTTTTTTCTAAAAAAAAAGTTTTTTTGTTAGGATAATTCTAATTATTATAGTGTTTTTTATTTATTTTGTTGTACAAAAAAACTTTTTGAATTACCTGTAGAAAGTGATTTACCTAACGAAAAAGCTTTCAACGATGTCCAATACCCCTTCCTTTTCCAAATTTTTTTACGAATACGCTTTTTCGAGATAGAAGTACGTTTTTTTGGAACTGCCATTCAAAAATGAAAAAAAAGTTTTTCAGTGGTATAATTGGATGTCAAAGACATTTATTATTCTATTCTTTCGTACTCCATATTGAGTTTTTCTTTAAAATTTTATTATATATTATTTTAAAAACAAAAAAACATTCAAAAGTTTAAAACCCAACGGTTTTTTACTTTTTTTATAAATTTTGGTTATTAAAATTTTATTTTATTTAACGTTTAAAATCCGTATGAGAGCGCTCGTTTAATTAATCGCTACTGATTAGATTATATTATCAATAAAATTATGAAATTTCTTCACTTCATATGTAAAAAAAAATATCGAGTATAATAATCTTTCTTGCAAAAAAAAAGATAACTTAGTGTACTAGAAGACAGTCACTAAATTCCAAAATTAAAATGGATTCCTTAAAAATTCTAAATTATCAAACTCAAATAATTTTTTTATGTAAAGTTTTTTCTTATATAATTAATATTAATTATTTTTTTGTCGTGTAAATCTTTGTTATATTCTTAATATATGTATATAAATTATTGTAATACGGAATTATAATTAACTTTTTCTGTATCTGTATAAAATCACAATTTTTTTTAGTAGTAATAAAAAAGACAAATAATTTTTTTTGCAATAGCTTAGTAATATTATTTAATCACTTATAATTTTTTAATTTGAATATATATTTCGTTTCAAAGATTTAT